TATTTCTAATATAACTTATATAACTTAACTTATAAATTGAAAAATGAAAATTAATAAAAAGATTAATACATAAAATAAATACAATAAGAGATAAGAAGAAATTCGGCCACCCCCTATATATTTTATACCCTCTCCGACAAAAAAACTTGTAATACCGACTCCATTTGTAATTCCATCAATTACTCGTCTATCAAAAAAATAAGTTAATTGAGCTAATCCTCTTATACCGTTAGTTAAGGATATTTCATAAAAAGCATCTATGTAACCACGATTATATGACCAATCATATATCACATTTATTATTTTTTCCCAAATAATTTTATTAGGAACACTTTTAACAAATGAATTTCGGAAGTTCAAATTTTGTAAAGATGAATAAAAAGGCTTATATAAAAAAGACGCTATAAATATCCCGAGATAAGCTATACTCAATGAAAAACTTGCATTTGTCACAAATTCATACCAATCGACAGAATTATTTGAATTTTGATGTATTATAACTGGAGTTAACAATTTGGATAATATGTCCAAATCCATTCCTTGTTGATTGAAAGGAATTCCTATGGCCCCAACGAACAAAGTAAATATGCCTAATACAAGCATAGGAAATAGCATAGTAGTATCCGATTCATGGGGATACAAAAAAGTGTTCTTAATACCAAAATGCGTAATAGTAATAAAGGGCCGCCTCATCTTTCTTACATTAATATCAATTGGATACGTCTTCTTCAACAAAAAAGAAATCCTTTCATTATTATTATTCATTGTTAATAAAGATAATAAACGAAATCTTTTTTGAATTCTTTTTTTCCCTTCTATATCTTTACCCCATAGAGATATTGAATAAAACGAGTTATTTGTTTTGCCGCTGTAATTTTGAAAATGAACATTTAAATATCCTTCAAAAGTAAGTAAATAGATCCGAAACATATAAAATGCAGTTAATCCTGCTGTGAAAAAAGCTATTATTGCAAAAATCGGTGAATACAACCAACTATCATTAAGAATTTCATCTTTAGACCAAAAACAGGCAAGAGGTGGAATACCACAAAGGGAAAGTATACCTAAAAAAAAAGCAGTTTTTGTAATCGGCACATGTTTTGTTAAACCACCCATAAGAACCATATTCTGACTTTTATCTGGAGAATACCCAACAATCGCTTCCATTGAATGAATGATTGATCCGGACCCTAAAAACAACAATGCTTTCGAATAAGCATGAGTAATCAAATGAAATAAAGCAGCTCGATAAGACCCAATACCGAGAGCTAACATCATATAACCCAATTGAGACATTGTAGAATAGGCCAAACTTCTCTTAATATCTTTTTGAGCAAGAGCTAAAGTAGCTCCTAATAGTAATGTTATTATACCTATCAAAGCTATTATATTCATTATGTAAGGTATAACTATGAAAAGAGGAAGAAGCCGAGCTACAAGAAAAATTCCTGCGGCTACCATAGTAGCAGCATGTATAAGAGCTGAAATAGGAGTAGGTCCTTCCATAGCATCAGGTAACCATACCTGAAGGGGAAATTGAGCGGATTTAGCAATTGCACCAGAAAATAATAGGAGGGCACACAAAGTAACAAATAAAAAATTAACTTCATTATTATAAATCAAGTTATTGAATATCTCAAACAAATCCTGAAATTCGAAACTGCCTGTTATCCAATAAAGACCTAAAATTCCTAATAATAAACCAAAATCCCCTACACGATTAGTTACAAACGCTTTTTGACAAGCATTCGCTGCAATCGGTCGTGTGAACCAAAAACCTATTAATAGATAAGAACAGACTCCAACTAATTCCCAAAAAATATAAATTTGTATCAAATTAGAACTAGTCACTAATCCCAGCATTGAAGTATTGAAAAAACTCATATAAGCAAAAAATCTCAAATATCCTTGATCATGAGACATATAATTGTCACTATAAATAAGAACCATAATTCCAACAGTAGTAATTAAGATTGACATAATAGAAGTAAGTGGATCGATCAAGTAGGTGAACTCTAAAGAAAAGTCATTATTGATGGTCCAAGACCATACATATTGATAGATATAACTGTTATTTATTTGCTGAATAGGCGGATTGGCTGAAAAAATCATAACTATACTTAACAATAAAACACTAGGAAAAGCCCACATGCGGCGAAGATTTTTTGTTGCCTTCGGGAAAAGGAGAAGTCCCACTCCTATTAACATAGGAATTATAACTGGAATGAAAGGTATGATCCATGAATATTGATATGTATATTCCATAAAAATAAATAAATAAAAATCTTTTATTTTTAATTAACTGTTTCTGATTCACCAGCTCTTATTTTTTTTTTGAAAGGAATCAGTTAATAAAAAAATGAAAATATATAAAACTAAAATAAAATTTGATATTCTTAATTATTATAAATTTTTTCCAAATACTTCAAACAAAACAAGATATTTCAAATCAAGAAGTTTGAATTGGTCAAATGAGATGACCAAGCTACTATTGAAAAATAAATACTTACTCTTTTTTTAAGTAAGATTTTATGAAGCTACAAAAAATAAAGATTTCAATTATTATTACAATTTACATAATACAATATTTTAACAATATTTTAATCTCGGGAGAGGGTAAGGACAAATAATTACACCAAAAAGAGTATTTTATTTTGATATGATTCATAAAAGACAGACACAGTCCATACATAACTTAACTCAAGGAAATAAGAGCTATTTTTTTTAGTTCGTTTATTCAGAATCATTAACCAATGCAGTTTTGAATTGATTGAAGGAATTACTAAAATAAAATGACTTTTCTTTAGAAAAAAATGATGTATACTTTAACACATTAACTGCGAGTCTCATTTGAATTTGAAAATTTTAATTAGGTGCACTCTTTTTCGAGTTTGACTAATTAAGCAATTAAAAAAAAAATTAAGGGAATTAAGGGTTGGTTTCTTAAACTTTTTGATGTATTTTATTACATGTATAAATATAGCACGATGAAAATAAACAATAAACAATATAAAGGAACAACCACTTTGGTTTATATTTTTTCTTTTTTTATGACGAGAGTCTAATTTAGACTATAAATAGATAATTAGATAGTAAGTAAAGAACAATTGGTTTTGAACAATAGATGTCTTTCACATCCAACTAGAGAAATGAATACTCTATCATAATTTTTTAATGGCAGTTCCAAAAAAACGCACTTCTATATCAAAAAAACGAATTCGTAAAAATATTTGGAAAATGGAGGGGTATTGGGTAGCATTGAAAGCTTTTTCGTTAGCGAAATCTCTTTCTACAGGGAATTCAAAAAGTTTTTTGTACAATAAGAAATAAATAACTAATTACTGGAATAATCTGAATCTATCTCTGACTCTAAAAAAAGTCTAGTTTCATTTTGAATTTCGTTTCTAATTTTTTAATTTATATATAATAATTATACTTAAAAACTATAAAAAATAAAAAAAAAAAGTAATGATTCCCATTCCTTAATGTTTTGAATGGATAAATATTAAATTGAATTCGTTTTGCCATTATGTTATGTAAAATAATTATTATTTTGTATACTTAATACTTAATTTTGTAAAATGATATTCTTTTTTGTTTGACAAAAAAAAGAATAAATACAAGATATAAAGTTTCAACTGTCTTTTTAGTAAAGTTTTGTCTTTTTTATATTTATTTATTATATTTATATAATATATATATACTATTTTTTATAGAACAACAAATATAAGATCTTTAATCCAAATTCAAATTAATGAGTTGTTGAAACTCATTTTTTTAGTTTCAAACTTGTTTTGTAATTTTCTGAACAATCATTTTAAACAATAATTATCAATATATATATACTCCTTATCCTTATATATACCTTATATACCTCGTATAAAATATCCATTGATAAAAGCTTCTTGTCCCATTTAGGTGGATATTTTATACGAGAAATGTATCAATTTTGGTCATCAAAAATAAAAAAAAAAAAATGGATCCTATAGTTGCTTGGGCTGGGGAAGATAGATCAATATATGTATTAAGTATTCATTTTTAACGGGTTATTCTAATTTGAAGTAGGGTCCAATTACGATAGAAATCGAAACTCTTTTTTTATATGATACGCTCAATACCCAACCCAATCCCAATTTAATTAAATCAAACAAATAATAAAAAATAAGGATTATTATTGGAAATACGTTTTAAATCACTATTTTTTAAACGAGTTTTTATTCATCAATTTCTTTATTCATAAATTGAAATGTTTCCTATAAAACTAAAAAATATTGAATGATTGAGTACTTTAACCTAGACGATTAAATAAGAATAGGTTATTATGATTTCGAACAAGCCGCTATGGTGAAATCGGTAGACACGCTGCTCTTAGGAAGCAGTGCTAGAGCATCTCGGTTCGAGTCCGAGTGGCGGCATGGCATCTTATAAAAGAGTAAGTCCTATAATAAATTCAATTCCCGATTTCCATTCCTATAATTTTGAGAATCCCCCCCCCCTTTTTTTATTTATTTTATAATTTTTTTTATGATATTTTCAAGTTTAGAGCATATATTAACTCATATATCCTTTTCGGTTGTTTCAATTGTAATTTCAATTCGTTTGATAATCTTATTAATTAATGAAAGCGCAGGACTATATGATTCATCAGAAAAGGGCATAAAAACTACTTTTGTCTGTATAACAGGATTATTAGTTACTCGTTGGATTTATTCGAGACATTTACCCTTAAGTGATTTATACGAATCATTAATTTTTCTTTCGTGGAGTTTGTCCATTATTTGTATGGTTCCGTATTTCAAAAAAAATATAAACCATTTAAGCGCAATAACCGCGCCAAGTGTTATTTTTACCCAAGGCTTTGCTACTTCTGGTTTTTTAACTGAAACGCATCAATCCGTAATATTAGTACCCGCTCTACAATCTCATTGGTTAATGATGCACGTAAGTATGATGGTATTGGGTTATGCAGCTCTTTTATGTGGATCATTATTATCAGTAGCTCTTATAGTCATTACATTTCGAAAAGTCATAAGGGCTTTTGAGAAAAAGAATAATGATTCATTTTCATTTGATGAGATCCAATACATGAATGAAAGAAACAACGTTTTATGGAACATTTCTTTGATCTCTTCTAGGAATTATTATAGATCTCAATTGATTCAACAATTGGATCATTGGAGTTATCGTATTATTGGTATAGGGTTTCTCTTTTTAACCATAGGTATTCTTTCGGGAGCAGTATGGGCAAATGAGGCATGGGGCTCATATTGGAATTGGGATCCGAAGGAAACTTGGGCATTTATTACTTGGACCATATTCGCGATTTATTTACATATTCGAACAAATAAGAATTTTGAAGGTGTAAATTCCGCAATTGTAGCCTCGATGGGATTTCTTATAATTTGGATATGCTATTTTGGGGTCAATCTATTAGGAATAGGGCTACATAGTTATGGTTCATTTACACTAACGTCTAACTGAAGAAAGGACCTAACGAACACAAGCAAACATGGGACAGCATATATATATAAGAAAACATTGTGTAAGCCTTCGAGAACCTTTTGAATCAAAGTAGTGATTCAAAAGGTTCTTACAAAGGCCAAACAAATCTGGTTAAAAGTCTAATTCATTTTTTTATTTTTAACTTAAGTTTAACTTAAACTTAAGAGAAGAAAAAATACTTATTATTTTATTGTTTTTTTTTAATTGTACAACGAATTTTTTAAAACATCCTAATATTATTTATTATTTATTATTATAGTATAGCATTAGTATAGGATTGCTGTTTGATTTTTTATTTTATTCATAAAAATTATCTATAAAAATAGATAGATATAATATCTTCGACCTTGTCAACTGATAGTGAGAAAACGAAATCCGGATAAATACCAATACCTATTACTGGTAAAAGGATAGAGATCGAAACAAATAACTCTCGCGGTCCAGAATCAAAAAAATAAGAGTTTGGAGCATTAAAAAACTTGTATCCATAGAACATTTGGCGTAACATAGATAATGAATAAATAGGAGTTAATATCATTCCAATTGCCATTACAAATGTAATTAGTATTTTTGTTATTAAAAAAAATTTTTGGCTGGTAATTAGTCCCAAAAATACTATTAATTCTGCAACAAAACCACTCATCCCCGGTAATGCAAGGGAAGCCATCGATAAGATACTGAAAGTCGTGAATATTTTTGGAACCGGGATCGCCATTCCGCCCATTTCGTCGAGATAAACAAGACGTATTCTATCAAAACTCGTTCCCGCCAAGAAAAAAAGTGCAGCGCCAATAAAGCCATGAGAGATTATTTGTAAAATGGCTCCATTGAGGCCCATATCGCTTATAGAGCCAATTCCTATAATTATGAAACCCATATGAGATATGGAGGAATAGGCTATTCTTTTTTTTAAATTACGTTGACCGGGAGATGCTGAAGCTGCATAGATTATTTGAATTGTGCCTACTATAATCAACCAGGGAGCAAATAGAGAATGAGCGCGGGGCAATAATTCCATATTAATCCGAACCAATCCATACGCTCCCATTTTTAATAAAATTCCGGCTAGAAGCATACAAGTACTGTAATGTGCCTCTCCATGGGTGTCTGGTAACCATGTATGTAAAGGTATAATTGGTGATTTGACAGCAAAAGCAATAAGAAATCCAATATAGAATATTATTTCCAGTGCTACTGGATAAGATTGATTCGCTGATGTTTCAAAATTTAATGTTGGTTCATTGGAACCATATAAACCGATACCCAGAACTCCCATTAAGAAAAAAACGGAACTTCCCGCAGTGTACAAAATAAACTTTGTGGCTGAATACAAACGTTTCTTTCCCCCCCACACGGATAGAAGTAGATAAACGGGAATTAATTCTAACTCCCACATGATGAAAAAGAGTAAAAGGTCTCGAGAAGAAAATGATCCTATTTGGCCGCTATACATTGCTAACATCAGGAAATGGAATAATCGGGAATCTCGAGTAACCGGCCGAGCCGCTAAAGTAGCTAAAGTGGTGATAAATCCTGTCAGCAAAATAGGTCCTATAGAAAGTCCATCTATTCCCAATCTCCAGTAAAAATCAAAAAAATTGATCCATTTATAATCCTCCGTCAGTTGCATTAATCGATCGTCCAATTGGAAATGATAATAGAAGGCATAAGTTATTAGAAGGAGTTCCAGAGCACATATGAGTATAGTATACCCCCTTATTACCTTATTTCCTCTATGAGGGAGAAAGAAAATTAAAGAACCCGCGAATATTGGCAAAACTACCACTATTGTTAACCAAGGAAAATAATTCGTAGTAAAAACAAGATACACTTGGGCCAGAAAAATCCGTGCTCGAAAAAAGATATTCTATTTTTTTTTATTTTCTTTTTTCGAGCAGGGGGATTTTTGTCGGTAAAAAAAATGAATGTATTCAGGTGGGATTTGTGAAAGGAATCAATAAGCTAGGCCCATGCTTCGAGTTGTTTCATGCCATAAATAAACTCGAACACTCAAGTAATCCGTTGGACAGGCGGATTCACATCTCTTACAACCAACACAGTCTTCTGTTCTTGGAGCAGAAGCAATTTGTTTAGCTTTACATCCGTCCCAAGGTATCATTTCTAATACATCTGTGGGGCAGGCTCGGACACATTGAGTACACCCTATACACGTATCATAAATCTTTACTGAATGTGACATTGGATATATAAATTTTTGAACATCATAAGTTTTCGATCTAGTAAACTTGTAAATGAATTATACATATATTTAGTATTTAGACACCAGATGAATCAATGATTTACCAGAATTTTTATAATTAATCTGCTTCCGGATCGGCTCATGCGAGAGGTCCAAGATCCTTTGATTTATTGCATTTTTTGTAAACACGATCAATACATTATGTACCATCCATGTTAATTCGACTATATAAATATTATAATTTATATGATTAATACTGCTTATTAATACAATACTACTTATTCAACAAATTTGATTGATTGATACGAGTTGATTTTCTGTTACGATAAATTGCGGAAACAATAGCTGGTCCAATAGCTGCTTCAGCGGCTGCAATAGCTATAACAAAAATTGAAAAAATATTTCCTTTTAATTGGCGACTATCAAAAAAATCAGAAAATGTTACAAAATTTATATTAACTGCATTCAGTATAAGTTCAAGACACATAAGGGCTCTAACCATATTTCGACTTGTGATCAATCCATAGATACCGATAGAAAATAAATAGGCACTCACAACAAGTACATGTTCGAGCATCATTGACCAACTCCTTATCAATTTCGATTTATTTCAAGATAAAAAACAATTTAATGGGTTCAACTGACTAGATAGAATATAAAAAGTTTGGTAATAGATTGAATAAAAGAATTTCTATTTATATTTTATACATAAACAATCTTCAAATAAAATTGAAGTGAGGGGAAATGGATGTGATAACACAGAACAAAGTTTAATTTGTATTTAGGTTATTAGATTAGTTCGAAAGATTTCTTACTGGCGAGCCACAGCAATTGCACCTATCAAAGCAGCTAAAAGAATTATCGAAATGAGTTCAAATGGAAGAAAAAAATCTGTTGATAAATGAATTCCAATTTGTTGACTGTTACTTATCAAATCTTGCTCTATAATCTGGTTTGATCTTGTAGTCCAAATAATCCCGTACCATGACGTATCCAGAATAGTAGTCATTAGTGAAACAAAAATACCTGTACAAACCAACAAAGTAACCCCCTCTCCAACGGTCCAAAGATTAAAATCTTTGTAATATTCTGAACCATTCATGAACATGACAGCAAATATGATTAAAATATTTATGGCCCCCACGTAAATAAGGAGCTGTGCGGCAGCTACAAAATGAGAGTTTGATAGAATATAGAATAAAGATATACAAACAAGAACCAGTCCCAACGAAAAAGCAGAATAAATTGGGTTGGTAAGTAATACTACTCCTACACCTCCTAATATAAGACTGGATCCCAAAAAGACTAAAAGAAAATCATGTATCGGTCCGGGCAAATCCATTATATGTAAAGAGATAAATAAATCGAAATTTTTTTCATGACCTTATTGACCTCACCAGGAAAAATTTTTTTCTGAAAAGTTCTTATCTTAATTGAATTAAATCTAAATGCTAAGGAATGTGAATTGATGTAGGTATAGTTCTTGGACTAATATCATTCTTTATCTTAAAGAGTGGTTCGAAACTATATATATTTATATTTAGATTTCTAAATGATTACAGATATATTCATATTCAGAGATTTTCAATCCAAATTAAAGCACAAACCAACTAATCAATAGTTGAAATTTGTAGTTAGTGACTAAACAAAATAAACAAAAGAAACGGCATTTATTTCGATCAAAACGGAAACTTACTAATTGGAAATTACTCTTTATCTTTAATCAAAGGATTTACTTATATATCTTTTTTTTTATTTACTTATTTTTTTTTAGGTGAATTTAAAATTGTTCGAATTGTATAATCGTCAATTACTGATATTGGTAAACGACCCAAGGCAATTTGATTATAATTCAATTCGTGACGATCATAAGTAGAAAGCTCATATTCTTCAGTCATTGATAAACAATTTGTTGGACAATACTCAACACAGTTACCACAAAATATACAGATTCCGAAATCAATACTGTAATTAAGCAACCGTTTCTTTCGAATATTAGTTTCCAATTTCCAATCAACAACAGGTAAATCTATAGGGCATACACGAACACATACTTCACAAGCAATGCATTTATCAAACTCAAAATGTATTCGACCGCGGAAACGTTCTGATGTGATTAATTTTTCATAGGGATATTGAATCGTTACAGGTAAACGATTTGCATGGGATAGGGTAATCATGAAACTTTGACCAATGTACCTTGCAGCTCGTACTGTTTGTTGACCATAATTCATGACCCCAGTTACCATAGGGAACATATTGTAAATATCTATGAATATTTTTATGTTTGTTTCTTTC